AATGACCCAGTAGCGAATACTGGTAATAATATCAGCAAAAGAACGTTCTCCTGTGCTTCCAGACATGCCAAGCTCCACATATTCTTTATACAGTCAAAAGGTATCGATTCCGTAAAAGATCCGATCAGCAAATGGAAATTTACCAAAAAAAATCTTTGTGAGATCGTCAATATTGTACCGAAGGTGTCTTTAGAGTATACCGAATCAGTATAGCTGTCCTTCTTCTGACACAGCAACGCATTTTGAATTTGTATTGGAAGGAATTGCTAAATAATTTCTTTCTTCTTTGCCTTGTTGTTTGTCGACTCCACCATTCAATAGAAAATTCCTCAAACTCGTCTATTTTTCTCCATTATGGGTTTGGGGCTAGAAACCAACGATCTGGTAAAATGTGAATCTAATAAGTTGGTTTGTCTAATAAGTTGGTTTGTAATAATTCATGAAAGAGATTATCCTCTTCCCACAATTGTAAGTAGATGCGAGCTCTCGAAATCTTCTTTTTTGAAGTTGTAGAAGCGGTTTTTCTTGGAATCCTTATTTCATTTTAAGGAATTCAATTAGTTAGTCGTCCAGTAACAAGTACGAGTATTAAATTGTATTCGAAAAAAGAAAGAAAACCAAGAATGAAAAAAAAATGATCAAAATAGAAATACTTTTCTAACTTTATTCCGTAATGATTCAAAAAGAGTTTCAGTTTTTGAAGTTACACCAGTTCTTAGTCTTCCTTTCTAAGTTGAGTTGATCATTGACTCAAAAGTTGGCTCAATCAATCCCTTGATTGCAAGCACAGGATGGGTCGATGTTGTAGATGATGAACCCATTTTTTTATATGCTTGTCACTTTCTCTTTTTTCGTATTGTCTATAATAATAGATGACTCAAAAACTTTCAATTGGTATTTTTGTTTCTCTCCTCTTTTGATTTGACAAAAATTGAAACTTAGGTAAGTGCTTTTTTAGAAATATATGTAGAAAAAGACCAGATTTCATTGAGCTCCTTCATGCCTACTCTAACTAGTTATTTCGGTTTTCTACTAGCGGCTTTAACTATAACCGCAGCTTTCTATATCGGGCTGAGCAAAATACGACTTATTTGACATTCAGATTTGAACGGTGCAAAACTCAGAAAAAGAAATCTTTCTGCGAAATTCTGTGTACTCTAACATTACTTACCGGGTCAATTGCCAATTCTTGGTCATTGAGATTGATGGTAATTCGGATTAATATTTAGGGAGAGATATTACCTCTTTTTTTCTCCTTTCAAACAACTTGAAATGATTGAAGTTTTTCTATTTGGAATCGTCTTAGGTCTAATTCCTATTACTTTGGCTGGATTATTTGTAACTGCCTATTTACAATATAGGCGCGGCGATCAGTTGGACCTTTGATTAATTAATATCACGTTTTTTGATTGACCTCCTTTTACTATCCGGGAGGTCAAATTCAAATTGCTGTTCAAGTTAGTGACGCTCGTTCAATCTAAGAAGAACGGACTCGCGCTCTGTAGGATTTGAACCTACGACATCGGGTTTTGGAGACCCACGTTCTACCGAACTGAACTAAGAGCGCTTTCTTATCAAAACAGATAAGACTGGAAAGAAAGGGGTTGGATTCTTTTTGTAAGTTCAATACATCATGGATAGACTATACATAGGATCATAAGAATGAAAAATTATATCTGTCCAATTTGACTTGATTTCACCGAATCCCCCGTTACTGCTCTCTCGAGCAGTTATAGGTAGGGATGACAGGATTTGAACCTGTGACATTTTGTACCCAAAACAAACGCGCTACCAAGCTGCGCTACATCCCTCCAATTAGTCTCCAGTTTCATTGTAGAGAATTCCTATCTTGTTTTCCACATCGTTTTTTCGTCTATCGATTCTAGATAGAATTTATCTGTCCATTTTGTCCTTTTGGTCTCATTTAACATATAATATGCATTAAGATTCATAAAAAATTTTTATCCATTTGAAAAATGGAACCGAATCTGTCGGAAAATTCAATGACTATTTTTGGGGAATACTCGAGACGAAAAGGACGTTTTTATCTTATCTTTTAAGAAAAATATAGAAATAGTTACGGGATCATTGTACATGTCAATTTGAATTCGAAATTCGGCGGACAATTCTAGTAGAATTAAAAGTGGTCATTAACTACCTATGCATCTGATCATATATGTATTATCATTATGTATTACAATAAAATGAAGGGGGTTTTCAATGCGAGATCTAAAAACATATCTTTCCGTGGCACCGGTCCTAAGTGCGCTATGGTTCGCGTCTTTAGCAGGTCTATTGATAGAGATTAATCGTTTTTTCCCGGATGCGTTGACATTCCCCTTTTTTTCATTCTAGTTAGTGACGTGGAAAGGAATAAAGAAGATTAGACCTACAATGAAATAGCGGTCACTAATCAAGTCTCCCCCTCTATTTCTCTTTTCTCTATTTTTTCTGATTTTTAGAATTAAGGGAGGAAAGAGAAAGAAGAAAAGTGGATTCAACGGCTGTGGGATTCGGATTCCAATTAGAATAATAGAATAATAGAGGGGTGGAAGTAGACTATAAAATGTGGGTCTAGCGAAGAGTATTATACAAGATACTTAAACGAAATCGTGTACTGTGCTTTGAAATATCGTTTCGAAATCTTTGGATCTGATTTGAATATATTGATTGTAGCAAAATTTTTCAGCATGTGAGTTCAAGTTAGCAACTTTTACTTTTTCTTTCTTCTTCATTTCGAATCGAAAGGAAAAGCGTTGAGTAAATAAAAAATCTAAAGGAGGTTCATGGCCAAGAGTAAGGATATCCGAATAACAGTTATTTTAGAATGTACTACTTGTGTTCGAAAGGTTGTTAATAAGGCATCAAAAGGCATTTCCCGATATATGACTCAAAAGAATCGGCACAATACGCCCAATCGATTGGAATTGAGAAAATTCTGTCCATATTGTTCCAAACATACGATTCATGGGGAGATAACGAAATAGCTCGAACCGAGCACTTGCAACCTCCCCAGGAGGAGGAAAAATGCTATGCTAATTATCGCTAAGATAATTTGAATAGAAAGAAAATCCTATTGTTTTTATGTATTCTAATTCATTTTCTAGATCCAACCGAAATCGGATTTTCGGTTTAAAGAAATAAATTAAACAAACCATGGATAAAACCAAGCGACCTTTGCTTAAATCCAAGCGACCTTTGCTTAAATCCAAGCGACCTGTTCGTAGGCGTTTGCCCCCGATCCAATCGGGGGATCGAATTGATTATAGAAACATGAGTTTAATTGGTCGATTTATTAGTGAGCAAGGAAAAATATTATCTAGACGAGTAAATAAATTGACCTTGAAACAACAACGATTAATGACTCTTGCTATAAAACAAGCTCGTATTTTATCTTCGTTACCTTTTATTACTAATGAGAAACAAGGTGAAAGAAACAAGTCGACCGCGCGAATCCGAACGAAATATAAGTCAGACAGAAAGAAATATAAGCCAGACGGAAAGAAATATAAGTCGACTGTAAGAGACACAAAGAAATAGAAGGCGACCGTGAGAGACAAAAAAATAGGCTTACCCTTTCGTCACTTGAATGAAAATTCACACCCGAACTCAAACGCGGATTGATGCTTTTTGCAAAAATCCGACAATCCGGACCGGCTTTGCTTCTCGTTTCGTAAGACAAAAACAAATCAAAAATCGGATTCAGAAGTCAAACTCCAAATTGTTGATTGAAAGTGTTGAGTCCTATTTATTTTTTTTTGAGTCATTTTGACTCTACTTTCCCGGAGGTCATTCTCCGGGGAACTCCGTTTAAATTACTCCGGCGGGTTCCTTCCAATTTTCTTTTTTTATGATTTCATTGGAAATTAGATAAAGACAGTTTTTATTTGCTATAGCTATTTGCGCAAGTATTTTACGATTAAGAATCAACTGTCGCTTATATAGATCATGGATGAATTTACTATAGTTATAATATACCCACCCGTCACGAATTTCTGAATTGATTCGAGTGATCCACAAACGACGAAAATTTCTTTTTTGTCCATTCCTATCCCGATGAGACGAAGCCAAAGCTCTTATGTCTTGTTGAGTCTTTAAAAGACCTCCCCTAAAGCTTGATATAAATGAACGTGCTTTTCTTCTACGTCTCCGAGCTATATATCCCCGTCTAGTTCTGGTCATTTAATATGCATAAATCAAACTTTGTCGAATAACTAATAGATTTCCGTTCTTGCAGTTATTCTTTTTCCCCCTTCCTAGTCTATTAAGAACCCAATGAGTTTTTCCAATGTATAAACTCAAAATTCCAATGGCTTTGGCTACGATAACCTTCCCGACCACGATTTTTTATTTTTTCGAGACCTTTGTTTTACCTCACAATTTGAAATTGGATTCGACTAGGTATTAAAAAGATAATAAGAAATAGAAATTCTAAAGCAATAGTGGATTCCATCGTTTCTATGGTTACTTCTTAAACGGTGAGGTCTTCTCTATACACCGGAGCTTTTAACTTCATTTAATTAATGCTATTGGGAACTTGTATAGTTCACATTCTTTAGCTCTACCCATGAATTATCCAGTAACTAGGTCTTCACAACGAGATCTACCTATACAGTAACGGTATTTAATTATGAGGGTTAGCTGGATAGCTGACCTTGTTAGTCCGTTCTTGCAAGAGGGTGGTCTAATCGTTGAAATTGAAACCAAGAGTTCCTCCGCGTAATGGATAAGCATTTGTTACCAATGGAGAATTCTTAAATTGAGGTGATTGAATTTACACCAAGGGAAACCATAAATTTCCTACACAATGAAAGGCATATGATCCATTTTCGTTTTTTAGATAGTAAATAGAGTTCATTTTTTCGTTCCAGCCTATTCACCGGTACTGACCTTTGAGACTGGAAACTTGTTCGCTTTCCTTTGTTCTAGCTCATAATCTGAACGAGTCGCACATACAACCTAGTACACGTTCCTCGACGTTGAGGGCATCTCTTAAGAGCGGGCGATTTTGTAACATTTCTGATTGGCTGTCTTGTCTTTCTAATAAGTTGTTTAATAGTTGGCATGTTGAATCATAGATATAGATATAATTGGATGGTTTAGATCCATCCTAACCGGATTATTTCGAGTCAACTCGGTCGGTAGTGGTAATCTAAAATTAGAGATTTGCGCGAAATACAGGCTAGTATCATTTACGCCCTTCAAGCCATTGAAGCCCTTCAAGCCCTACAGAATCAACAATTCCATAAGCTTTGGCTTCTTCTGGTGACAGAAAAACATCTCTTTCCATGTCTTCGAAGACCATCCAGAAAGGTTTGTGCGACCTTTGTACAAAAAAGTTTGTGATCTCTTCACGTAGTTTTAGCACCAAATCTGTGTCCGTGATTACCTCTTCCATATAGCCTTGAATAAAAGTACTAGTAGGTTGGTGGATCATTACCCTGATGATATAACACAATCAAAAGTTTTTCTATTGCACATGATGAAGGGAAGATAAAAGAAAGAGAAAAGAATAGCACGAAAAAAGATAGAATTGCGCAACCGTACAGGCATCTTGCTATGCATTGCATACGGCTCTAGAATAAAATTGATCCTTACGCCCCCCGAACGAAAGAGAAAAAATAGGATTGATTAGATCCCGCTCGGAAAATGATCAAATTACCACCCTTCCTTTCGTGGGAGTTAAAAACTACTATGATGGCTCCGTTGCTTTCTATATTTCTTTTTTGTCTATGATTAAGCAATCCCAAAGTTGCTTTTTATTTGATTAAATAACCTAAGGGAAAAGAATTTTTTTTTTCACTAGTTCAGAACATAAATATTATTAAGAGATCTGCCATGTGAAAAAAAGTTTGTGACGCTGAACTGCACTGCCGATAGATAAGAACACATCGGAAATACCTTTTATCTCATACTACTCTCTCGATAAAAAATCTAATGCTTTGAAAAAAACTTTTGTATATCGAATTCAAAGTGCCATGCTATTATTACTTTTTATTCATATTTCATATGGAGATTCATTTTTCATATGGCGAAGGCATAGTCGTCTTTTTTCTTTCAAATAAAACCTCATTGGCGCCAAGCGTTAGGGAATGCTATACGTTTAGTCTGTGAGCCTCCAGCCAGGATAAAAGCTGCCATTGAAGCGGCTACTCCCAGACAGAGTGTATGTACATCTGGTAGCACAAAGTTTATCGCATTATGAACAGCTAGCCCATGCATTACTCCTCCACCCGTAGAGTTTATAAATAAAAATTGCTCTTGGTTAGAATCGTCGATATTCAGAAATATCATAAGACCGACAATGTTATTTGCCGTCTCGGGACTAAGGTCTTTGAATAAAAAAAGTGCTCTTTCTCGATAAAGTCGGTCGATTAGGTTAAAATTGTATTCCGTAGGAACCGTACAGGCGCCGTTTGGCGCATACGGTTCAAAAAAATTTATAAAAAAATCAATGTGTATATTCCAATCCCCTTTCGGATTTCAGAGCATGCTCTTTACTGACTCCTAATTTTTCTTCGATTTTTCAATAAAGATGAGTTTTGATTCCTTTCCTTAGAAAAAAAGAATTCATTAACCAGATCGAATTCACTTTTCATTGATGTATTCTTTCATCGCGATCCAATCCAAATCACGATATCATTTTCTTGTTCCAAACTGGGCCTCTTTTATCTTACTCTTTTTAGGTTTATACTCTACTCCGGGTAAAGATCTGCCCGCTTTCGATTTGCACATATAGGACAAATACTCCCCTTACCACTTCGTTTTTCTCAATCCGTACAGTCCGGCAAATATTTGAGGTCTTTATACATATTACTTGATTGATTAAGAGAACAGTTTAAAATCACTTCTATTTCCAAAGAAGTTTTCTTTAGAATAGAGGAATCCCTTTCTAAGGAGTAATGGTAGATATATTACCAATTGGTTTTTTTAAACGAAGTCTGGATATTTCAATTTCTTAGTCCAACCGAGCCAGCCATAAATTATTTGAATTTTTAATAGTAATTTGAATCCCCTTAAAAAAGGATCTAATTGCACTTCACGCTCCAAATTTTTGGATGATCTCATTCATCTTTTTTGGGCGAAATAGAGGATCTCTTGATCGGGAAGAGAAGGGGGAAAGCCCATATGACCCAATAGATCTGCCAAGTCGCACTATAAGTCAACCCAAGTTGCTTCCTCGTCTTCGTCGTCAGGAATATCATAAGGTATTTTTGGCACACCAACAGGCATTAAATGAAAGAAAAAATAAAAAAAAAAATACTAGACTTTAGATGTGAAAACGTAAGAAAGGTTTTATTGTTTTTATAATATTGTTCTTTAGCAAAAATGCATAAAGAAAGACAGAATGAATAAGATCAATTCTTAGAACTAGGCCCCTGTAATCATGAACAAAGATGGTCACATTCGTTTATAGAAAAGGCATCAAGCGGCCCATTGCGTATTGGTACTTATCGAGTATAGAATAAATCTGCTTCTCTTTTTTCCTACGAACGGAATTGTTCCATTATTGCTAATAGAATCAAACAAATTATGAACCCTTGCTCTGAACTAATCGCCCTCTCCTCGGGGGACGTAACATCGGCAGAGTAGAGTCGTGTCCAATGTAATAAAGTTGCGTAGTGTCTTTTTTCTTTGATAAAGGGGTATTTTCATGGGTTTGCCTTGGTATCGTGTTCATACTATCGTATTGAATGATCCCGGCCGGTTGCTTGCTGTTCATATAATGCATACAGCTCTGGTTGCTGGGTGGGCAGGTTCGATGGCTCTGTATGAATTAGCAGTTTTTGATCCTTCTGACCCCGTTTTGGATCCAATGTGGAGACAGGGTATGTTTGTCATACCCTTCATGACGCGTTTAGGAATAATCAATTCATGGGGTGGCTGGGGTATCACAGGCGGGACTATAACATCTCCGGGTATTTGGAGTTACGAAGGTGTCGCCGGAGCGCATATTGTGTTTTCGGGCTTGTGCTTTTTAGCAGCTATCTGGCATTGGGTGTATTGGGATCTAGAAATATTTACTGATGAACGTACAGGAAAACCTTCGTTGGATTTGCCCAAGATCTTTGGAATTCATTTATTTCTCGCGGGGGTGGCTTGCTTTGGTTTTGGTGCATTTCATGTAACAGGCTTGTATGGTCCGGGAATATGGGTGTCCGATCCTTATGGACTAACTGGAAAAGTACAACCGGTAAATCCAGCGTGGGGCGTGGAAGGTTTCGATCCTTTTGTTCCGGGAGGAATAGCCTCTCATCATATTGCAGCTGGGACATTGGGCATATTAGCAGGCCTATTCCATCTTAGCGTTCGCCCACCCCAACGTCTATACAAGGGATTGCGCATGGGTAATATCGAAACTGTCCTTTCCAGTAGTATCGCTGCTGTCTTTTTTGCAGCTTTTGTTGTTGCCGGAACTATGTGGTATGGTTCAGCAACTACCCCGATCGAATTGTTTGGACCGACTCGTTATCAATGGGATCAGGGGTACTTCCAACAAGAGATATATCGACGAATTAGTGCGGAGTTAGCCGAAAATCTAAGTTTATCAGAAGCTTGGTCTAAAATTCCTGAAAAATTAGCCTTTTATGATTACATCGGCAATAATCCGGCAAAAGGGGGATTATTCAGGGCGGGTTCAATGGATAACGGGGATGGAATCGCGGTTGGATGGTTAGGACATCCTATCTTTAGAGATAAAGAAGGTCGTGAACTTTTTGTACGTCGTATGCCCACTTTTTTTGAAACATTTCCGGTCGTTTTGGTAGATGGAGCCGGGATTGTTCGAGCGGATGTTCCTTTTCGAAGAGCCGAATCGAAGTATAGTGTCGAACAAGTCGGTGTAACTGTTGAGTTCTACGGTGGCGAACTCAATGGAGTCAGTTATAATGACCCTGCGACTGTGAAAAAATATGCTAGACGCGCTCAATTGGGTGAAATTTTTGAATTAGATCGTGCTACTTTGAAATCCGACGGTGTTTTTCGTAGCAGTCCACGGGGTTGGTTTACGTTTGGACATGCTTCATTTGCTTTGCTCTTCTTCTTCGGACACATTTGGCATGGTGCTAGAACCCTGTTCAGAGATGTTTTTGCTGGGATTGACCCAGATTTGGATGCTCAAGTAGAATTTGGAGCTTTCCAAAAACTTGGGGATCCAACTACAAGAAGACAAGTAGTCTGATCCAACCTTCTTTTGATGTCTTTCGAATCTATTTTCTTTTTATGATTGGTTATTGATTTTGATATTGATAGAGGGTAGCAGAGAAATCTTGCTTTGACTCCCTGTTTTTTTGTCTCTTGCTCTTTCGGTAGCCGGGAGATGGTCCCCAATAAAAGAAAGAAAAAACAAATAGGTATGAAAGCTATAATTGTAAATCACGATCGAATCTATGGAAGCATTGGTTTATACATTCCTCTTAGTCTCAACCCTAGGTATTATTTTTTTCGCTATCTTTTTTAGAGAACCGCCTAAAGTTCCAACTAAAAAATGAAAGTCTTTTCATTATCTCGATTTCAATTGAAGTAATGAGCCTCCCAATATTGGGAGGCTCATTACTTCAACTAGTCCCCATGTTCCTCGAATGGATCTCTTAGTTGTTGAGACGGTTGCCCAAAAGCGGTATATAAGGCGTACCCAGTAAAACTTACAAGTAAACCAGATAGAAAGACGGCGACTAGGGTTGCTGTTTCCATTATTAGAAAAATTCAAGAACACAACGGATCTATGATAAGATCATTTATTTACAACGGAAGAGTATACAAAGTCAACAGATCTCAATGACTACAATAGGATTTATGGTTACACAAACTGTTGAGAACGATTCTCGATCTGGTCCAAAACGAACGAATGTGGGCAGTTTATTAAAACCATTGAATTCAGAATATGGTAAAGTCGCTCCGGGGTGGGGAACGACCCCTTTGATGGGTGTCGCAATGGCCTTATTTGCGGTATTTCTATCTATTATTTTGGAGATTTATAATTCTTCCGTTTTATTGGATGGAATTTCAATGAATTAGCTCGAAAAGAACTCCAACCTAGCTTTTCAATACCAAATGAATCCTTTAGAGCTCGGCTTTTGAGCCTGTTCTCTGTTGGTAGTTCGATCGTGGAATTTTGTTCTGTCTTTCTGGAATATGAGTGTGTGACTTGTTATAATTGATCCTATTGATCGGACAGAGAAGGGGTCTGTCATCTTCAGAGAGACGGTTCTACTTCGTCGGATATTTATTCGAGTATCTGAAACACGGAATATAGGAAATAGATTTCGAACTGTTTTAACTATGATTCATACTTAATATTCAGACCTCGCAGCCGGACTCCAAAAAGTTTTTTTTTTCAAAAAATTAAAATTTAGAAATCGAAATTTCTTCTTTTAAACACCCATTTAGGCTTATTTTGACTCAACGCCAAAGGTTTCTTTGGATTTTATCTATTCGTGAAATAAGTGATGATCCAATCATTCTTACTCAGGGAATCTTTAGGCTTAGCTTCGTCTTTTTATTGAATCATCGTGGTTCTAGTATGCATCTGAGGTTGTAATCGATTCATAGGGTCTTAACAAGAGAATTCCTATTAATAATTAATAATAAAGAATAAAGAAAACAAATCAGAAAAAAAGACCACAGTCTAACAAAAAATAGGGAAGAGAGCATTCAAGAGGCCCGTAAAGATGAAGATAAAGACAACGGAGCCGACTTGAGAATTTGGTATTATCACCACAAAGACGAGCTTTTGGATTTTTCTTCCTTCGGATCTTCAGAGAAGATTGAATCGGAAATAAAAAAGTTTCAAACTTTCTACCATTTCCCCTCCAACCGGTTTTTGGGTATTTTTGCTTGAGCTGTACGAGATAAAAGTCTCCTATACGGTTCTTTGAGGGGGAATCGCACCTATCTCAATAAAGTCTATGATTGGTTTGAAGAACGTCTCGAGATTCAGGCGATTGCGGATGATATAACTAGTAAATATGTTCCTCCTCATGTCAACATATTTTATTGTCTAGGAGGAATTACACTGACTTGTTTTTTAGTACAAGTGGCGACAGGGTTTGCTATGACTTTTTACTATCGTCCGACCGTTACGGACGCTTTTGCTTCGGTTCAATACATAATGACAGAAGCTAATTTTGGTTGGTTAATCCGATCCGTTCATCGATGGTCGGCAAGTATGATGGTCCTAATGATGATTCTGCATGTATTTCGTGTGTATCTCACCGGTGGCTTTAAAAAACCCCGCGAATTAACTTGGGTTACCGGTGTGGTTTTGGCTGTATTGACCGCATCTTTTGGCGTAACTGGTTATTCCTTACCTCGGGACCAAATTGGTTATTGGGCGGTGAAAATTGTAACGGGTGTACCTGAAGCTATTCCTGTAATAGGATCACCTTTGGTAGAATTATTGCGCGGAAGTGCGAGTGTGGGACAATCCACTTTGACTCGTTTTTATAGTTTACACACTTTTGTATTGCCGCTTCTTACTGCCGTATTTATGTTAATGCACTTCCCAATGATACGTAAACAAGGTATTTCTGGTCCTTTATAGAGAAGCTCTATCATATAGATAGTTGTAATCCATCATGTCTCGAGTGGGGAAGGAACGATAGTCGTTCATTGCTAGAATACAAGTATGGATTATTGAAAATAATAAGACATGTATTTGGATATGTCCCTTGAACTCCACAATATTATTTTTGTGCCGGGAATAGTTAAAGGGAATTTTCCGAAGAGAAAATGGATTATGGGAGTGTGTGACTTGAGCTATTGATTGGTCTGTGCAGATATGTGCCTTTATCTATCTGCCGCATTGGCATTCACAACCCAATGTGTCTTTGTTCCAACCATCATGTAAGTCCCCTACAGAAGATTGGCTGGTTCGCTTGACGAGAATCATTTCTATGATCCGATCCGAATCATGTCGTACATGAAAAGGCTCCGTAAGATCTAGTTCACTTAACGTAAGATTGAATAGTATGGAAATGCACGCATTTTCTCTGCATTGACGCGATCGATGATACTATCGGAGTGAAACAAAGGGTCTAAAGAAAAAAGAGAGGCTGGGCTATCTTAGTAACAAGGAAATCCTTTGTGTGTGTTTGGAATTGGGACAGGGTCTCTAAATAGTTTGGGGATCAAAATGGATTCTAAGGTTTGAGACGACCCAGAAAGCAATTGATCCTATCACGATCGACTTTGTAAGCCTACTTGGGTATTGAGTATTTACTTATAAGAACCGAAGTCTTTGCGCAGGTTAGTTTCAAAAAAATCCAGTCACAAAATGTTTTTCTTACGGAAAACCTTATATAGGTATGTGTCTAATTTTAGATGGATTCGGTGGGTTCGTTTGATTCATGCTCGAGCCGGATGATGAAAAATTATCATGTCCGGCTCCTTCGGGGGATGGATTTCTAATGATTCACCTATCCCAATAACAAAAAAACCTGACTTAAATGATCCTGTATTAAGAGCGAAATTGGCTAAAGGTATGGGTCATAATTATTACG